GCTAGCGTAGCTTAATTAAAGCATAACACTGAAGATGTTAAGATGGGCCCTAAAAAGCCCCGGGAGCACAAAGGCTTGGTCCTGACTTTACTGTCTACTTTAACTAAACTTACACATGCAAGTATCCGCCCCCCTGTGAGAATGCCCACAACCCCCTGCTTGGGGACTAGGAGCCGGTATCAGGCACAAGCCCAGCTAGCCCACGACGCCTTGCTTAGCCACACCCTCAAGGGAACTCAGCAGTGATAAATATTAAGCCATAAGTGAAAACTTGACTTAGTTAAGGTTAAGAGGGCCGGTAAAACTCGTGCCAGCCACCGCGGTTATACGAGAGGCCCAAGTTGACAAACAACGGCGTAAAGAGTGGTTAGGGGATTTACTAAACTAGAGCCGAACGCTTTCAAAGCTGTTATACGCATCCGAAAGTATGAAACCCAATTACGAAAGTAGCTCTACACATCCTGAACCCACGAAAGCTAAGAAACAAACTGGGATTAGATACCCCACTATGCTTAGCCCTAAACATCGATTGCACTATACACTCCATATCCGCCCGGGGATTATGAACATCAGTTTAAAACCCAAAGGACTTGGCGGTGCTTAACATCCACCTAGAGGAGCCTGTTCTAGAACCGATAACCCCCGTTAAACCTCACCCTCTCTTGTTTTATCCGCCTATATACCACCGTCGTCAGCTTACCCTGTGAAGGCTTTACAGTAAGCAAAATTGGCACAGCCCAAAACGTCAGGTCGAGGTGTAGTGAATGAGGGGGGAAGAAATGGGCTACATTTGCTAGACATAGCAAACACGAATGTTGCATTGAAACATACAACTGAAGGAGGATTTAGCAGTAAGCAGGAAATAGAGCGTCCCGCTGAAACTGGCCCTAAAGCGCGCACACACCGCCCGTCACCCTCCCCAAGCCACCCCCCAAACTAAACTAATTAAAACCCAACAACTCGCGAAGGGGAGGAAAGTCGTAACATGGTAAGTGTACCGGAAGGTGCGCTTGGAAAAATCAGAGTGTAGCTAAGATAGAATAGCACCTCCCTTACACCGAGAAGACATCCGTGCAAGTCGGATCACCCTGACGCCTATTAGCTAGCCCAACCCCTTAACACAACAAACCCCCATTTATAACCCCTAAAGCACGAAACACCCACGTAGCTAAACCATTCTCCCCCCTAAGTCCAGGCGATAAAAAAGGAAATTTTGGAGCAATAGAAAAAGTACCGCAAGGGAAAGCTGAAAGAGAGATGAAAAAGCCCAGTAAAGCTTAAAAAAGCAGAGCTTAAAGCTCGTACCTTTTGCATCATGATTTAGCTAGCACTTTTAAGCAAAGAGAACCTAAAGTTTATAACCCCGAAACTGAGTGAGCTACTCCAAGACAGCCTATTAATAGGGCGAACCCGTCTCTGTGGCAAAAGAGTGGGAAGAGCTTTGAGTAGAGGTGACAAACCTACCGAACTCAGTTATAGCTGGTTGCCTGTGAATTGAATAGAAGTTCAGCCCCCTGGATTCTCCACTCATGCACTTTACTAACCCTTCAGATGCCATAAGAAACCAAGGGAGTTAGTCAAAGGGGGTACAGCCCCTTTGAAACAAGACACAACTTTCTAAGCAGGATAAAGATCATATTCAAATAAGGACAAATGTTTTAGTGGGCCTAAAAGCAGCCACCTTAATAGAAAGCGTTAAAGCTCAAACATAAAACCCTCCCGGTATACCGATAACCTTATCTTAATCCCCCACATCTAACAGGCCCTCCTATGCCCTACATAGGAACGACTATGCTAATATGAGTAATAAGAGGGTACATCCACCCTCTCCTTGCACATGTGTAAATCGGAACGGACCCCCCACCGAATCTTAACGTCCCCAATTAAAGAGGGTATTGGAAACCACCACAAATTTAGGCCAGAAAAACATCCAATACAAACCCGTTAACCCCACACTGGTGTGCCCAAAAGGAAAGACCTAAAGGGGGAGAAGGAACTCGGCAAACATACCCCAAGCCTCGCCTGTTTACCAAAAACATCGCCTCTTGCATAACCACAGTATAAGAGGTCCCGCCTGCCCAGTGACCATGTAGTTCAACGGCCGCGGTATTTTGACCGTGCAAAGGTAGCGTAATCACTTGTCTTTTAAATGAAGACCTGTATGAATGGCATAACGAGGGCTTAACTGTCTCCTTCCCCCGGTCAATGAAATTGATCTCCCCGTGCAGAAGCGGGGATTAAACCATAAGACGAGAAGACCCTATGGAGCTTTAGACACACAGGCGGCCCATGTCAAATACCCCCAGCTAAGGGCGTGAACTAAATGGAGCCTACCTTGATGTCTTCGGTTGGGGCGACCATGGGGAATACAAAACCCCCACGTGGAAAGGGAACACACCCCTAAGTTACTTCTTCTCCCGCAAGCCAGAGCAACAGCTCTAACCAGCAGAAATTCTGACCAAACTGATCCGGTAAAACCGATCAACGAACCAAGTTACCCTAGGGATAACAGCGCAATCCCCTTTTAGAGCCCATATCGACAAGGGGGTTTACGACCTCGATGTTGGATCAGGACATCCTAATGGTGCAGCCGCTATTAAGGGTTCGTTTGTTCAACGATTAAAGTCCTACGTGATCTGAGTTCAGACCGGAGTAATCCAGGTCAGTTTCTATCTATGACATGATCTTTTCTAGTACGAAAGGACCGAAAAGAAGGGGCCCATGCTAAAAGTACGCCTCACCCCCACCTAATGAAAAAATCTAAACTAGGCAAAAGGGCATAACCCTTTGCTGGAGACAACAGCAAGTTGGGGTGGCAGAGCCCGGCTAATGCAAAAGACCTAAGCTCTTTCCACAGAGGTTCAAGTCCTCTCCTTAACTATGATCTCAACTCTCATCACGCATATTATTAACCCCCTAACCTTTATTGTACCCGTGTTGCTGGCCGTAGCATTCCTTACTCTTCTTGAACGAAAAGTACTAGGCTACATACAACTCCGAAAAGGGCCAAACATCGTAGGGCCTTACGGCCTCCTCCAACCCATTGCTGATGGCGTAAAACTATTTATTAAAGAGCCCGTACGACCTTCAACCGCATCCCCTGTCCTATTCCTTCTAGCTCCAATGCTCGCACTCACCCTCGCCCTTACCCTTTGGGCCCCCCTACCTTTCCCGTACCCTGTCGTGGATCTCAACCTAGGCATTTTATTTATCCTAGCACTATCCAGCCTCGCAGTATATTCTATTCTAGGCTCAGGATGGGCCTCCAATTCAAAATATGCCCTAGTAGGAGCACTACGAGCTGTCGCACAAACCATCTCTTACGAAGTAAGCCTAGGACTTATCCTACTTAACATCATTATCTTCACTGGCGGGTTTACACTTCAAACCTTTAACACAGCCCAAGAGGCCATCTGACTAGTGGTACCCGCCTGACCTCTAGCTGCCATATGATACATCTCCACCCTTGCTGAGACAAACCGTGCCCCCTTTGACCTGACCGAAGGAGAATCTGAACTTGTCTCAGGCTTCAACGTAGAGTACGCAGGAGGTCCCTTCGCTTTGTTCTTCCTTGCTGAATACTCAAACATCCTGTTAATGAATACCCTGTCCGCAACACTATTCTTAGGCGCCTCTCACATTCCGTCTTTCCCAGAATTAACCAGCATCAATATTATGACTAAAGCAGCCCTCCTTTCAATTGTCTTTCTATGGGTCCGAGCTTCCTACCCCCGATTCCGTTATGACCAGCTTATACACCTCATTTGAAAAAACTTTCTTCCATTAACCCTGGCACTGGTTATTTGACACTTAGCGCTCCCTATTGCATTCGCTGGCCTCCCCCCACAACTATAAACGCAGGAGCTGTGCCTGAAGCTAAAGGGTCACTTTGATAGGGTGAATTATGGGGGTTAAAGTCCCCCCAACTCCTTAGAAAGAAGGGGATCGAACCCAACCTGAAGAGATCAAAACTCTTCGTGCTTCCTCTACACCACTTCCTAGTAAAGTCAGCTAAACAAGCTGTTGGGCCCATACCCCAACAATGTAGGTTCAACCCCTGCCTTTACTAATGAACCCCTACATCTTAACCACCCTTCTGTTTGGTTTAGGCCTAGGCACGACACTTACATTTGCAAGCTCACACTGGCTCCTTGCTTGAATAGGCCTTGAAATTAACACCCTAGCCATTATTCCTCTAATAGCCCAACATCACCACCCACGAGCAGTCGAAGCCACCACTAAGTACTTTCTTGCACAAGCCACAGCAGCCGCCACCCTCCTCTTTGCAAGCATAACCAACGCTTGACTCACAGGCCAGTGGGATATCCAACAAATAACTCACCCGCTCCCCACAACAATAATTGTAATTGCCCTCGCACTAAAAATTGGCCTAGCACCAATACACTCTTGACTCCCAGAAGTACTTCAAGGGTTGGACCTCACCACCGGCCTTATCCTTTCAACCTGACAAAAACTTGCACCCTTTGCACTCTTACTGCAAATTCAAACAACCAACCCTACACCCTTAATCATTATTGGCTTACTTTCAACCCTCGTCGGTGGCTGAGGCGGCCTAAACCAAACCCAGCTCCGAAAAATCCTTGCCTACTCTTCAATTGCACACCTTGGCTGAATAATATTGATTATTCAATTTTCACCCCTTCTTGCCCTTCTTACCCTACTCACATACTTTACTATAACCCTCTCAGCATTCCTGATCTTCAAAGTAAACAAAGCCACCACTGTTAATGCCCTTGCGATCTCCTGAACAAAAACCCCCGCTCTTACAGCCCTAGCGCCCCTTGTTCTACTATCCCTCGGCGGCCTTCCCCCTCTTACTGGCTTCATACCCAAATGATTTATCCTCCAAGAACTGACCAAACAAGATCTACCAGCTCTTGCCACCCTCGCCGCATTAAGCGCCCTACTCAGCCTCTACTTCTACTTACGCCTCTCATACGCAATAACCCTAACAATATTCCCCAACAACCTCGCTGGCATCACCCCCTGACGATTCTACTCCCCCCAATTTACACTACCCCTCGCCGTATCCACCACAGCAACCACCCTTCTCCTCCCGCTAACCCCTACTGGCATAGCACTACTAGTCACCTAAGGGACTTAGGTTAGCAGTTAGACCAATGGCCTTCAAAGCCATCAGCGTGAGTGAAAATCTCTCAGTCCCTGTTAAGACTTGCGGGCTATTATCCCACATCTACTGCGTGCAAAGCAAGCACTTTAATTAAGCTAAAGCCTTTCTAGATAGGAAGGCCTTGATCCTACAAAATCTTAGTTAACAGCTAAGCGCCCAATCCAGCGAGCATCTATCTACTTTTCCCGCCTGTTTAACGAGTAAAAGGCGGGAAAAGCCCCGGCAGGCAATTAGCCTACTTCTTTAGATTTGCAATCTAACATGTAACACCCCAGAGCTTGATAAGAAGAGGGCTTGAACCTCTGTCTATGGGTCTACAATCCACCGCTTAACTCAGCCATCCTACCTGTGGCAATCACACGTTGATTTTTCTCGACCAATCACAAAGACATCGGCACCCTCTATCTCGTATTTGGTGCCTGAGCCGGTATACTGGGCACAGGCCTTAGTCTGCTCATTCGAGCAGAACTAAGCCAACCCGGGGCTCTCCTCGGAGACGACCAAATTTACAATGTAATCGTCACCGCACACGCCTTTGTAATAATCTTTTTTATGGTAATACCAATTATAATCGGGGGCTTCGGAAACTGACTTATCCCACTGATAATCGGGGCCCCAGACATAGCTTTCCCTCGAATAAATAATATGAGCTTCTGACTTCTACCCCCCTCATTTCTTCTCCTCTTGGCCTCTTCAGGTGTCGAAGCCGGAGCAGGAACTGGGTGAACTGTATACCCCCCATTAGCTGGTAACCTGGCCCATGCCGGGGCCTCCGTAGACCTAGCAATCTTCTCACTCCACCTTGCAGGGATTTCATCAATTCTGGGGGCAATTAACTTTATTACTACCATCATCAACATGAAACCTGCAACAGTCACTATGTACCAGATCCCGTTATTTATTTGAGCCGTACTAATCACAGCTGTTCTTTTACTCCTGTCCCTGCCAGTTTTAGCCGCCGGTATTACGATGCTATTAACAGACCGCAACCTTAACACAACATTCTTTGACCCCGCTGGGGGAGGAGACCCCATCCTCTACCAACACCTGTTCTGATTCTTTGGGCACCCAGAAGTGTATATTCTTATTCTCCCCGGGTTCGGAATAATTTCCCACATTGTTGCATACTACGCAGGCAAAAAAGAACCTTTTGGTTACATAGGCATGGTCTGGGCTATGATGGCTATCGGTCTTCTAGGCTTCATCGTCTGAGCCCATCACATGTTTACAGTCGGTATAGATGTAGACACACGAGCCTACTTTACATCAGCCACAATAATTATCGCCATCCCAACCGGCGTAAAAGTCTTTAGCTGACTCGCAACCCTCCACGGAGGAAGCATTAAATGAGAAACACCTCTCCTATGGGCCCTCGGCTTTATTTTCCTATTCACAGTGGGGGGTCTAACTGGCATTGTCTTGGCTAACTCCTCTCTTGACATCGTCCTACATGACACATACTATGTAGTAGCCCATTTCCACTACGTACTATCTATGGGCGCTGTATTTGCAATCATTGCTGCCTTTGTCCACTGATTCCCGTTATTTACAGGCTACACTCTTCACTCCACATGAACAAAAATCCACTTCGGCCTAATGTTTATTGGGGTCAATCTGACATTCTTCCCCCAACACTTCCTGGGCTTGGCCGGAATACCCCGACGGTACTCAGACTACCCGGATGCTTACACCCTCTGAAACACTGTTTCGTCAATCGGGTCCTTGATATCACTCGTCGCTGTCATCTTGTTTTTATTTATTATCTGAGAAGCATTTACAGCCAAACGAGAAGTCGGCGCAGTAGAACTAACTGCAACCAACGTTGAATGACTCTACGGCTGCCCTCCACCCTACCACACATTTGAAGAGCCCGCATTCGTTCAAGTTCGAATAAATTCGAGCAACTAACGAGAAAGGGAGGAGTTGAACCCCCATCAATTGGTTTCAAGCCAACCACATAACCGCTCTGTCACTTTCTTCACAACACCCCTATAAGATACTAGTAAAACGCTATAACACTACCTTGTCAAGGTAGAATTGTGGGTTCAACCCCCGCGTATCTTAAAACACAATGGCACATCCCTCACAACTCGGATTTCAGGACGCAGCTTCACCCTTAATAGAAGAACTACTTCACTTCCATGATCACGCCTTAATAATTGTAATTCTTATTAGCACGATAGTACTATATATTATTGCGGCAATGGTTACAGCCAAACTTACAGATAAACTCGTACTAGACTCTCAAGAAATTGAAATTATCTGAACAGTTCTCCCAGCTGTCATTCTTATTCTCATCGCCCTCCCCTCCCTCCGAATTTTGTACTTAATAGACGAAATCAATGACCCCCACCTAACAATTAAAGCCATAGGCCACCAATGGTATTGAAGCTACGAATACACAGACTACGAAGACCTCGGCTTTGACTCATATATAATCCCCACACAAGACCTAAGCCCCGGACAATTCCGATTGTTGGAAGCAGACCACCGAATGGTAATCCCCGCAGAGTCCCCAATTCGCGTTCTTATCTCAGCTGAAGATGTCCTGCATTCCTGAGCAGTCCCATCCCTGGGCGTAAAAGTTGACGCCGTACCTGGCCGCTTAAACCAAGCAACCTTTATTGTTAGCCGGCCAGGCGTATTCTATGGACAATGCTCTGAAATTTGCGGAGCAAACCATAGTTTTATACCCATCGTTGTAGAAGCAGTCCCTCTTGAACATTTTGAGAACTGGTCTTCACTAATAATTGAAGACGCCTCGCTAAGAAGCTAATAAGTACAAGCGTTAGCCTTTTAAGCTAAAGACTGGTGCCTAACAACCACCCTTAGCGACATGCCTCAACTAAACCCCGCACCCTGATTTGCAATTTTAGTTTTCTCTTGAATAATCTTTTTAACTGTTATTCCCCCTAAAGTTTTAGCACACACCTACCCCAATGAGCCCACCTCTCAAAGCACAGAAAAATCTAAAACAGAACCCTGAAACTGACCATGATACTAAGCTTCTTTGACCAATTTATATCCCCCGTGTACCTCGGAGTTCCACTAATTGCACTAGCAATTACCCTCCCCTGAATTCTGTTCCCAACCCCCCAAGCCCGGTGACTAAACAATCGTATACTAACACTTCAGGGGTGGTTTATTAGCCGCTTCGCCTCACAACTTCTCTTGCCATTAAACCCCGGTGGTCACAAGTGAGCAGTTCTATTCACCTCCCTAATGGTCTTCCTGTTTTCTATTAACATATTAGGCCTTCTGCCATACACCTTCACCCCTACAACCCAACTTTCCCTTAACCTGGGCCTCGCAGTACCCCTGTGACTAGCAACTGTCATTATCGGAATGCGAAACCAACCAACGCACGCCCTAGGACACCTTCTCCCAGAAGGCACCCCTACTGCCCTTATCCCCGTACTGATTGTCATCGAAACAATCAGCCTATTCATTCGACCCCTCGCTCTTGGAGTTCGACTAACAGCAAATCTCACAGCAGGCCACCTGCTTATTCAACTCATCGCAACAGCTGCCTTCGTCCTTCTCCCCCTCATACCCGTCGTCGCTATTTTAACAACGGTAGTCCTCTTCCTCCTCACTCTACTAGAAGTAGCCGTCGCCATGATTCAAGCCTACGTCTTTGTTCTACTCCTAAGCCTCTACCTACAAGAGAACGTTTAATGGCCCATCAAGCACACCCCTACCACATAGTCGACCCCAGCCCCTGGCCCCTCACGGGGGCTATTGCTGCCCTGTTAATAACCTCCGGCCTTGCTATCTGATTCCACTACCACTCCACGACCCTTATAACTCTCGGCATAGTCCTCCTCATTTTAACATCCTGCCAATGATGACGAGATGTCGTACGGGAAGGCACATTTCAAGGACACCACACTCCCCCTGTTCAAAAAGGCCTCCGCTATGGCATAATCTTATTTATTTCCTCAGAAGTTCTATTCTTCTTAGGCTTCTTCTGAGCCTTTTACCACTCAAGCCTGGCACCTACCCCCGAGCTAGGAGGCTTTTGACCACCAGCAGGCATCACCCCCTTAGACCCATTTGAAGTCCCCCTTCTTAACACAGCAGTTCTACTTGCCTCCGGTGTAACTGTCACATGGGCACATCACAGCATCATAGAAGGAAAACGAAAACAAGCTATTCAATCTCTTGCTCTCACAATCTTGCTCGGGGGCTATTTCACCTTCCTTCAAGGCCTTGAATATCACGAAGCCCCCTTCACCATCGCAGACGGGGTTTACGGTGCTACATTCTTTGTTGCTACCGGCTTTCACGGACTACACGTCCTAATTGGCACCACATTCCTGGCCGTTTGCCTACTACGTCAAATTCTTCACCACTTCACATTAAACCACCACTTTGGATTTGAAGCAGCCGCATGGTACTGACACTTCGTAGACGTCGTCTGACTTTTCCTCTACATCTCTATTTACTGATGAGGTTCTTAATCTTCCTAGTATTAAATCTAGTATAAGTGACTTCCAATCACCCGGTCTTGGTTAAAGTCCAAGGGAAGATAATGAGCCTTCTTCTAACCATCATTTCAATCACCGCCCTCCTCTCAACAGTACTTGCCGTTGTGTCTTTTTGGCTCCCCCAAATTACACCCGACCATGAAAAACTATCACCATACGAATGCGGCTTTGACCCCATGGGCTCCGCCCGTTTACCTTTTTCACTGCGATTTTTTCTCATCGCCATCCTCTTTCTCCTCTTCGACTTAGAAATCGCGCTCCTCCTTCCCCTCCCATGAGGGGACCAGTTGGCATCACCACTACTTACATTCATTTGAGCTACAGCTGTCCTAGCCCTTTTAACCCTCGGCCTCATTTACGAATGAATACAAGGGGGTCTAGAATGGGCTGAATAGGTGGTTAGTTTAAGAAAAACATTTGATTTCGGCTCAAAAACTTGTGGTTTAAGTCCACAACCGCTTAATGACCCCCACACACTTTGCCTTCTCCTCAGCCTTTTTTCTAGGTTTAACAGGCCTGGCATTCCACCGGTTTCACCTCCTCTCCGCTCTACTATGCCTTGAAGGGATAATACTATCCCTGTTTATTGCCCTCTCCTTATGAACCCTCCAACTAGACTCAACCAACTTCTCAGCATCCCCCATGCTCCTCCTTGCATTCTCAGCCTGCGAAGCAAGCGCTGGTCTCGCCCTACTAGTAGCCACTGCTCGAACTCACGGGACCGACCGACTACAAAGCCTAAACCTCCTCCAATGCTAAAAATTCTAATTCCAACACTCATACTAATCCCAACAGCCTGGTTACTTAAACGCAACTGACTCTGGCCCATAAGCTTAATGTATAGCTTCTGCATCTCCCTTATTAGCCTCTCCTGATTAAAGAACCTCTCAGAAACAGGATGGTCCTCTCTCAACCTGTTTATAGCTACCGACTCCCTCTCAACACCCCTCCTTGTTCTTACATGTTGACTGCTCCCTCTGATGATTTTAGCAAGCCAAAAACACACAGCCTCAGAGCCTCTCAACCGCCAACGCATGTTCATCTCACTTTTAGCCTCACTCCAATTTTTTTTAATCCTAGCATTTAGCGCCACCGAACTAGTGATATTTTACGTAATATTCGAGGCCACCCTCATCCCCACACTAATCATTATTACCCGCTGAGGCAATCAAGCAGAACGCTTGAACGCAGGCACCTACTTTCTCTTCTACACATTAGCAGGCTCGCTCCCCCTTCTTGTTGCCTTACTCTTACTCCAGAATACATCCGGCACCCTCTCACTATTGACCCTTCACTATACCGACCCTTTTCCTCTCTCATCCTACGCAGACAAGTTATGATGAGCGGGCTGCCTTCTAGCGTTCCTAGTCAAAATGCCCCTTTATGGCGCACATCTCTGACTCCCTAAAGCCCACGTTGAAGCTCCAATTGCAGGCTCAATAATCCTTGCAGCAGTTCTGCTAAAACTAGGGGGATACGGCATAATACGCATAATAGTTATACTAGAACCCCTAACCAACGAATTAAGCTACCCTTTCATTGTCTTAGCTCTTTGAGGGGTTATCATAACTGGCTCAATCTGTCTACGCCAGACAGATCTCAAAGCCCTAATTGCCTACTCCTCTGTAAGCCACATGGGCCTAGTAGCCGGGGGTATTCTTGTGCAATCACCCTGAGGACTAACAGGGGCCCTCATCCTCATAATCGCCCACGGTCTCACTTCTTCAGCCCTCTTTTGCCTCGCAAACACAAACTATGAACGAACTCATAGCCGGACAATAGTCCTAGCACGAGGACTCCAAGTAGCCCTGCCACTAATGGCCACTTGATGATTTATCGCTAGCCTAGCCAACCTGGCCCTCCCACCACTTCCCAACCTCATGGGCGAACTAATGATTATCACTTCTCTATTCAACTGGTCCTGGTGGACTCTAGCATTAACCGGGTCAGGAACTCTAATCACAGCTGGCTATTCCCTCTACATATTCTTAATAACCCAACGAGGCCCCCTCCCAACACATATACTTGCACTTGAACCAACCCACACCCGAGAACACCTTCTTATTGCACTCCACCTTATCCCCTTAATTCTACTCACGCTTAAACCCGAGCTAATCTGAGGCTGATCTGCCTGTAGGTGTAGTTTTAAAAAAAACATTAGATTGTGATTCTAAAAATAAGGGTTAAAATCCCTTTTCCCACCGAGAGAGGCTCGCAGCAATGAGAACTGCTAATTCTCACGACCTTGGTTGGACCCCTGGGCTCACTCGTAAAGCTCCTAAAGGATAACAGCTCATCCATTGGTCTTAGGAACCAAAAACTCTTGGTGCAAATCCAAGTAGCAGCTATGTCCCCCACCTCCATAATCATTTCATCAAGCCTAGTCACAATCTTAGCTTTACTAGCATACCCGCTAGTTACTACAATCCACCCCACACCCCAACCACCCCGCTGAGCTAACTCACATGTCAAAACAGCTGTTAAAATAGCTTTCTTTGTTAGTTTGCTCCCCCTGGCCCTTTTTCTCAATGAGGGCGCCGAAACAATTGTTACCAACTGAACCTGGATAAATACTAACACCTTCAATATTAACATCAGCCTAAAATTTGACTTTTACTCAATTATTTTTACACCCATCGCCCTCTATGTAACCTGGTCCATCCTAGAATTCGCATCATGATATATACACGCAGACCCACTTATGGGCCGCTTCTTTAAATACCTCCTCACGTTTTTAATTGCTATAATTATTCTAGTAACTGCAAACAATATATTTCAACTCTTTATCGGTTGGGAGGGTGTGGGGATCATATCGTTCCTCCTCATCGGGTGGTGGTTCGGACGGGCGGATGCTAATACTGCGGCACTTCAAGCAGTACTCTACAACCGAGTTGGGGACATTGGACTTATCTTCGCCATAGCTTGAATAGCATCAAACCTTAACTCCTGGGAAATACAACAAATCTTTGTAACCTCCAAAGACATAGACCTGACCTACCCCCTTCTCGGCCTTATCATTGCAGCAACTGGTAAATCGGCTCAGTTTGGACTTCACCCTTGGCTGCCTTCCGCCATGGAAGGTCCTACACCGGTCTCTGCCCTACTCCATTCCAGCACTATGGTTGTCGCCGGCATTTTCCTGCTAGTACGAATAAGCCCCCTCCTGGAGAACAACCAAACCGCCCTCACAACCTGCCTCTGCCTCGGAGCCCTTACAACACTATTTACTGCAACCTGTGCCCTCACACAAAACGATATCAAAAAAATCGTTGCGTTCTCTACATCAAGCCAACTAGGACTCATAATAGTAACTATTGGACTAAACCAGCCACAACTAGCATTCCTTCACATTTGTACACACGCTTTCTTCAAAGCCATGCTATTTTTATGCTCCGGGTCTATCATCCACAGCCTAAACGACGAACAAGACATCCGAAAAATAGGAGGCATACACCATCTTGCACCTTTCACATCCTCTTGCCTAACGATCGGTAGCCTCGCCCTCACAGGAGTCCCCTTCTTAGCCGGTTTCTTCTCTAAAGATGCCATTATCGAAGCATTAAACACATCCTACCTAAACGCCTGAGCCCTAACCTTAACCCTCCTAGCTACTTCTTTTACAGCAGTCTACAGCTTCCGAGTGGTTTTTTTCGTGCCTATAGGACACCCCCGATTTAACCCCCTTTCCCCAATTAACGAAAACAACCCAGCACTAATTAATCCCCTTAAACGACTAGCATGAGGAAGCATCATTGCAGGCCTACTAATTACCTCTAATATTACACCCCTGAAAACCCCCGTCATATCCATGCCCCCTCTTCTTAAACTAGCAGCCCTTGCCGTCACAATTATCGGCCTGCTCGTTGCTATCGAACTCGCCCTACTCACTAACAAGCAGTACAAACCAATCCCTAGCCTACACATACACCGGTTCTCCGCCTTATTAGGCTTCTTCCCCGATATCGTCCATCGCTTAGCCCCTGTCTCAGCATTCTTCCTCGGCCAAAACATTGCCAGCCAAATAGTAGACCAAACCTGACTAGAGAAAACAGGCCCCAAAGCCGTTATAACCTCCCACCAACCCCTAGTCTCTTCTACAAGTAACATTCAACGAGGGGTAATCAAAACATATCTTGCTCTATTCCTCTTGACACTCGGCCTTATAATCCCAGTGTTTCTTGTTTAAACCGCCCGCAATGCCCCTCGACTTATACCCCGTGTTAACTCAAGAACCACAAATAAGGTTAAAAGCAACACCCACGCACTAATAATTAACAACCACCCCCCAGAAGAGTATATTAACGCAACACCCCCAATATCCCCTCGAAATACCGAAAATTCCCCCAACTCATCCACTAAAACTCATGACGACTCATATCACCCCCCTCAAAACAACCCCGAAATCACCAACACCCCTCCCATGTAAACAACCCCATAAACCATCACCGACCAACTACCCCAGCTCTCCGGGTAAGGCTCAGCAGCTAACGCTGCTGAGTACGCAAACACAACCAACATCCCACCCAAGTAAATTAAAAACAAAACTAGCGACAAAAAAGGTCCCCCATGTCCAACTAGCACACCACACCCTATGCCAGCTACAACAACCAACCCCAAAGCAGCAAAGTAAGGAGAGGGATTAGAAGCAACTGCAACTAACCCTAACACAAGAGAAAATAAAACTAAATATATAACAAAAGTCATAATTCCTGCCAGGACTTTAACCAGGACTAATGGCTTGAAAAACCACCGTTGTTATTCAACTACAAGAACCCTCATGGCCAGCCTACGGAAATCCCACCCCCTTCTAAAAATTGCAAACGATGCCTTAGTTGATCTCCCAGCCCCCTCTAACATCTCTGTTTGATGAAACTTTGGGTCTCTTCTAGGACTCTGCTTAGTAACTCAAATTGCAACCGGCTTATTTCTTGCTATACACTACACGGCAGATATCGCCACTGCTTTCACTTCCGTCGCCCATATCTGCCGAGACGTCAACTACGGCTGACTTATCCGAAGCATTCATGCCAACGGCGCATCATTCTTTTTCATCTGCATCTACCTTCATATCGGCCGAGGCCTTTACTACGGCTCATACCTCTATAAAGAAACATGAACTATCGGAGTTGTCCTACTACTTCTCGTAATAATAACAGCCTTCGTCGGGTACGTCCTCCCTTGAGGACAAATATCATTCTGAGGCGCAACAGTTATTACCAACCTTCTATCCGCCGTCCCCTATGTCGGCAACACCCTCGTCCAATGAATTTGAGGAGGCTTTTCTGTAGACAATGCAACCCTCACCCGATTCTTTGCCTTCCACTTCCTTTTCCCCTTCCTCATCGCAGCCGCAACAGTAATCCACCTACTTTTTCTCCACGAAACCGGCTCAAACAACCCTACCGGGCTTAACTCAGACTCCGATAAAGTCCCCTTCCACCCTTACTTCACGTACAAAGACCTCTTAGGTTTTGCAGTTCTTCTCGCTGCACTAACAGCCCTCGCCTTATTTTCTCCCAACCTCTTAGGAGACCCTGACAATTTTACCCCCGCAAACCCACTTGTTACACCGCCACACATCAAACCAGAATGATATTTCCTTTTTGCCTACGCTATTCTCCGCTCCATCCCAAACAAACTTGGGGGCGTACTTGCCCTTCTATTCTCGATTTTAGTTCTCATGCTTGTCCCTCTTTTACACACCTCTAAACAACGAAGTTTAATATTCCGCCCATTAACACAGTTTCTCTTCTGATCTCTAGTAGCAGACGTTTTAATTCTAACTTGAATCGGGGGTATGCCCGTGGAACACCCCTTCGTTATCATCGGACAAGTAGCATCACTCCTTTACTTCTCCCTCTTCCTACTCCTTATCCCAACAGCAGGCTGACTTGAAAACAAAGTCCTTGGATGAAAATGCACTAGTAGCTCAGCGTCCAGAGCCCCAGTCTTGTAAACTGACCGCCGGAGGTTAAAATCCTCCCTACTGCTCAAAGAAAGGAGATTTCAACTCCTACCCCTAACTCCCAAAGCTAGGATTCTAGCACTAAACTATTCTTTGCGGCGTATACTATGCACGATAAAGATTTTTAATGTACATCTATGTAATAGACCACATATTTATAACAACCATTATGTGTAATGTATCAGGACAAACATGTATAATCACCTAATCTCGTAATTAACCACTCATACATCAACATTTTAACTAAAAAGATACTAAAAGCTACTAATTACATACCTCACATCTCTGAAAATCCAGGACTAACCCACGTTTAAGACCGAACACAACACTCATCAGTCGAGTTATACCAAGACTCAAAATCTCGTCAAGAGTAAAATCCGATGTAGTAAGAGCCTACCAACCAGCGATCCCTTAATGATAACGGTTATTGAGGGTGAGGGACAAAAATCGTGGGGGTCGCTCAAGGTGCACTATTCCTGGCATTTGGTTCCTACTTCAGGGCCATTGACTGATGTTATCCCTCACACTTTCATCGACACTGACATAAGTTAATGTTGGAAATCATACGACTCGTTACCCACCAAGCCGGGCGTTCACTCCAGCGGGTAAGGGGTTCTCTTTTTTTTTTTCCTTTCACCTGGCATCTCAGAGTGCATCCAGCCAACCGAAACGTTTAAAGGGTGTACACTTTTCTTGCACTCGCCGTAAATAGTATTCGTGTAATTAGTCATTCTTAAAAGAACAACATTTATGGATTTCACGTGCATAAAGATATGCTCGTTTCTTCTTCCATCCCCAGGTTACCCCCTTCTTTCGCGCGAAAACCCCCCCTGCCCCCCTAAACCCCTGAAGTTGCTAAGACCCTGAAAACCCCCCGGAAACAGGACAAACCTCTGGTAGCTCAGAAAAAACAATTACTTTTAAACCCTAACACCCCACCAGTACCCCAATATACTACTTTTTAAACCAGAAATTCCCCTGACAAATCTTGTCCCCCACCAGTATTTTAATAGTGTTACTTTTGAGCCACCACCCCGCTAGTGTCTTAATGGTACTACTTCTTGACCCAAAAATTCCCCTGGCAGTTTAAAATCACCACTACATTTGTAATAATGTTAATTTTAAATACCCACATTTGTAATAATGTGTTAATTTTAACCCCCTCCATATTTTAACTATAAACCACCATGTTTTAGTAATACTACTTTTTGACCCTGAAATCTCTCAGACTTGTCAACGTTCTACTACACCCTCTGTGGTCACAAAACTGCTCTTTAAATTATTTCAAGAATTCTTATGTTACCTTAACCACGAAGAGCGCAAGATAAAACCCCATATAACTTTGCTTTACACAAAGACTACTTCTGACTGACAAACCCCAAGACCCTGCTAGCAACCAGCCTTTTTACCCCTAAAAAGCCTAACACCCCAAAACAAGTAACATCTTGAGTACCCCCTGAATATTTACCT